TATAAGATATTATATAATAATATGATAATTATAATAAAATTATTAATAATAACATATTAATTCTAATAAAATTAGATTAGAATAAATTTTAATTTAATATTTTTTTTTTTTTTAATATATTATTAAAATTAAATATCTAATATATAATATAATAAAATATCTAATAGATTAATATTCCATGTGATATTATGTATCTTATGATCATAACTAATTATTCAACAAATTCGATTGATTGATACGAGTTGATTTTCTGTTACGATGGATTGATGAAACAATAGCTAGCCCAATAGCTGCTTCAGCAGCCGCAACAGCTATAACAAAGATTGAGAAAATGTCGCCTTTTAATTGGCGACTATCAAATATATCAGAAAATGTTACGAGATTGATATTAACCGAATTGAGTATAAGCTCAAGACACATAAGTGCTCTAACCATCTTTCGACTTGTGATCAATCCATAGATACCGATAGAGAATAAATAGACACTCAAAAAAAGTACATGCTCGAACATCATTGACTAACTCCTTATCAATCTCGATTCATTTCAATATGAACAACAATTCAACCGATTCGATTGATTAGAATAGAACGATTACAGAATAAAAGAAGATATTTGCAATAGATAGGTTTAATTAAAAACCTTATAAAAACCTTAAACCCTTCCATTTATTTTATTTATTTAGAATTTATAAATCTTATAATTTATAAATCTTAGAATTAAATTCTAAGTATTTATTATTGACGAGCCATAGTAATTGCACCTATCAAGGAAACTAAAAGAATTATGGAAATGAGTTCAAACGGAAGATAAAAATCTGTTGATAAATGAATCCCAATTTGTTGAATGTTACTTATTAGGTCCTGTTCTATAATCTGGCTTGATCTTGTAGTCCAAAAAATTCCGTACCATGACGTATCTGGGATAATAGTAATTAGTGAAAAAAGAATACTTGTACAAACCAGTGAAGTGACCCCATCTCCAATGGTCCAAAAATCGGAATCATTGGAATATTCTGAACCATTCATGAACATTACAGCAAATATGATTAAGACATTTATGGCTCCAACATAAATAAGGAGCTGTGCGGCAGCTACAAAATAGGAATTCGATAGAATATAGAATAAGGATATACAAACAAGAACCAATCCCAACGAAAAGGCAGAAAAAATGGGATTGGTAAGTAATACTACTCCCAGACTTCCTAATACAAGAACTGATCCAAAAAATACTACAAGAATATCATGTATTGGTCCAGGTAAATCCATTATTAAAATGATAAATTAATAAATAAGTCGAAATATTTCATGACCTTACTGAATGGTCCAGGAAAGGAAAAGGGGTAACCCCCCTTTTTTTATTTTATATGATACATTCCTAATTGAATTAAAACTTTTTTATATGGATTAATGTAGATATAGATAAAATTATCGAGAAAAGAGTAATGGGGATTGTATATTTCGAAATCATCACGAAAAATATATTCTCAGTTTAAATCAAAGAATAATTCTCAACAATCAATAATTATTAGTTATTATTTGTAGTTACTGACCAAACAAAATAAAAAAAAGCTTGGTTCTTTTATATCAAAACAAAATCTTAGTAATTGGTAATCGTTCTTGAATCAAAGGGTTTATCTTTGTCTATTTTGATTTGAGTCGAATTCATAACTGTTTGAATTGTGTAATCTCCAATTATTGACATTGGTAACCGACCCAAAGCAATTTGATTATAATTCAATTCGTGACGATCAGAAGTAGAAAGTTCATATTCTTCAGTCATTGATAAACAGTTTGTTGGACAATACTCGACACAATTACCACAAAATATACAGACCCCAAAATCAATACTATAATTAAGCAATTGTTTTTTTTTAATATCTCTTTCAAATCTCCAATCAACAACGGGTAGATCTATCGGGCATACACGAACACATACTTCACAAGCAATACATTTATCAAATTCAAAGTGGATTCGACCACGGAAACGCTCTGATGTGATCGATTTTTCATAAGGATATTGAATAGTTATAGGTAAACGATTTGTGTGGGATAAGGTAATTACGAAACTTTGACCAATATACCTTGCAGCTCGTATTGTTTGTTGACTATAATTCATGAACCCAGTCACCATAGAGAACATATTGTAAATATCCAGGAATAAATTGATGTTTCTTTCTCTTGTTTGAAAGAGGTTATGAATCTGGAATATCGTTATCGTATTTTCTTATTTATAGTGAAAAAAGTTGGGAAGAAGTTGTCAATAATAGATTACCTAAAGAAATAGGTAAAAGAAATTTCCATCCAAGATTTAATAGTTGGTCCATTCTTATCCTAGGCAAAGTCCATCTTGTTGTGATAGGAATGAACAGAAACAAATAAGCTTTAGCTAATGTAATAAAGATACCAATTGTCATTCCAAAAACTCCGGCCATTTTATTTATTCCGAAAAGTTCAGGAATAGATATGTACGGAATAGAAAAATTCCACCCACCTAAGTAAAGAACTGTTACAAATAATGAAGAAAGTAATAGATTTAGGTAAGAAGCAATATAAAATAAACCAAATTTGATACCTGAATATTCGGTTTGATAACCTGCTACTAATTCCTCCTCTGCTTCCGGTAAATCAAAGGGCAATCTCTCACATTCGGCTAGAGAAGAAATTAGAAAAACAATAAACCCTATAGGTTGACGCCACAGATTCCACCCCCAAAAACCATATTTTGACTGTGCTTCAACTATATCAACTGTACTTGAACTATTAGATAATCATAGTCGATAATAACATCACTGTTCCCATCGCTATTACAAAACCGTACATGAAACTTCAGCTTCATACGGCTCCTCTATGGCCACAAATAAATGTAAGGACTGGTTCGGTATTTTCCTCCTCTTTGGGGGATAGATCGAATAAAGATACATCGGAGAGTCCCAAATTAGACCAATGGAATTCTGTCCGCTAGAATAAGAAAAAAAGTGCTTTCGAATTGATCTCATCCTTATAATGATAATTTTTCTTTGTTCGGTAATAACTTAATCTTTCAATAAAATATTCGTTATCAATATATATATATAGGCATTAGTTCATGAATCATGATAAGAATTCCGTATGTATGAATACGGATATAGGACGGATATAGGAAAGAAAGAATAAATAAAGATCTTTTTTTTTATTTTATAAAAATTTTTATTCATTCATTCGATTATTGCATCCCATTTCTTTTGTTCCTGTTCTTCTGTCTCAGAAGAAGGTATTTAATTTAGAAAAAAAAAAATAAAGGATTAATTCGTTCTTGATAGTCATTTCTTTAATCAGTGAATAGGAGCATACTCGAGATCGGAATCGTAGGGAGGTACTTCTTGATCATTTCTACCAACTTAAAGCCCTTATTATGATTCGTTTTATGCAGAAATATCTCTTTTTTTGATACCTTACATTATCCCCATTACTAATCCTTTGTGTACCTTGGTGTTCCTAACTGTCCACCGATTTTTGATTGATCCCCGGTATGTTAATACATACAAGGCAGTAGTGGAAACTCCATATAGTTGATCTTTTGCACCCGCTTCAAGATATGATGACTAATCAAAGAATCTCAATCTTGGGGTAAACAGTTTACGCTGCTTATGTTTACTTTAACTTCATTCTTGTACATAGGGAATGAGATTTTCTCTTCTTACTGCAAATTTATAAGCTGTTTTGTTTCACTCATATAACTATCTGGTTTAACTCATCGATGAATAAAAAAAAATATCTATTCAATACATTCAACCTCTTTTCTCTATTTATTTCTAGGAAAGAGGTAAAAGTTCATGTTCCAACGAATCACACGTAGAGATATTGATAACACACATAGAGTTAATGGTATTTCATAACTAATAGATTGAGCAGCAGCTCGTAGACCACCTGAAAAAGAATATTTATTATTCGATCCATATCCTGACATAAGAAGCCCAATAGGGGCAATACTTGAAATGGTGATCCATAAAAAAACACCTATACTGAGATCACCTAAAACAAGGCGGTACCCAAAAGGAATTACTAAATAACTTAGTAGAATTGATATGACCGCTATAGACGGTCCGACACTAAATAAACGAATATCCCCTCTAGATGGGAGTAGGTCCTCCTTAAAAAGTAATTTAGTCCCATCTGCTAGAGCTTGAAGAATTCCCAACGGACCAGCATATTCAGGCCCAATACGTTGTTGTATCGTTGCAGATATTTCTCTTTCTAACCACACAATTACTAGTACCCCTATTATGATTCCAAATATAAGGGTAAAAATGGATACAAACATCCATATGAGTCCATAGATTTCTTTTATGGATTCCAATGTAGAAAAAGAGTTGATAGCTTGTACTTCTGTCGTATCAATTATCATTTCAACGATCAACTTCTCCCATAATGATATCTATACTACCTAATATCGTCATGATATCGGCCAATTTCATTCTTTTAACTAGCTGAGGAAGAATTTGCAAATTGATGAAACCGGGTGGACGAATTTTCCATCTCCAGGGGAAAATGCTATTATCCCCTATCAAATAAATTCCTAATTCTCCTTTTGGGGCTTCTACTCTGACATAAAGTTCTTGTTTCGACAATTCAAAATTGGGTGAAGGTTTTTTACTAATAAATCTATATTCAAAATCATTCCATTCGGAATTTTTTGCTCTATCAAAGCGTCGGACTTCTAAATTCTCATAAGGCCCCCCAGGAATTCCTTCTAGAGCCTGTTGAATAATTTTTATAGATTCCCCCATTTCACCTATTCGTACTAAATAACGAGCTAATGAATCTCCTTCTTTTTGCCATTGGACTTCCCAATCGAATTCATTGTAACACTCATAATGATCAACCTTACGAAGATCCCATTGGATTCCAGAAGCTCGTAACATTGGTCCTGATAAACCCCAATTTATTGCTTCCTCTCCACCAATAATGCCCACTCTTTCAACTCGTTCCAAAAAAATGGGATTCCGTGTAATAAGTTTTTGATATTCAACAACTCCTGTTAAAGAATAATCGCAGAAATCCAAACATTTATCTATCCAGCCATGAGGTAGATCAGCAGCTACTCCTCCGATGCGGAAATAATTATGCATCATTCGCATACCTGTGGCGGCTTCGAATAAATCATATAACAATTCTCTTTCTCTGAAAATATAGAAAAAAGGAGTCTGTGCACCGATATCTGCCATAAAAGGTCCAAGCCATAACAAATGAGAAGCTATACGGCTCAGCTCCAGCATAATTACTCTGATATAACTGGCTCTCTGAGGTACTTGAACATTTTCCAATTGTTCTGGTGCATTTACCGTTATTGCCTCTGTGAACATAGTAGCTAAATAATCCCAACGTGTTACATAAGGAAGATATTGTATAATTGTTCGGTTTTCTGCTATTTTTTCCATCCCTCTGTGTAAATATCCCAATATGGGTTCACAATCAATAACATCTTCACCATCGAGAGTAACGATCAGTCGAAGAACACCATGCATTGATGGGTGTTGAGGACCCATATTGACTATCATGAGATCTTTTCTTGTAGTCGGTATAGTCATATTTTTTCTTCCTTAATTCATTATTCCACGAATTCCTCAAAACGAGGTTCATCAAAATGAAAAATCTAATAAAATTACTATTAAAAAAAAAATTCAAACGATTAAATTAACGAGTTTTTGGCTCCCGAATATCCAACTGATCCATTAATTTCTTATAACGGACTCTATTTTTCTTTGACAAATAAGCCAGGAGCCGTTGACGTTTTCCCAGAATTATTCGTAGACCTCTTTGGGATAAAAAATCTCTTTTGTGCAATTCCAAATGTGAAGTAAGTCTACGTATCTTACTGGTAAAACTTAATACTTGAAATTCAACAGAACCCTTGTTTTCTTCTTTTTCTTCTTGTGAAATAACTGAGATGAATGAATTTTTGATCATAAAAAAATTTTTCTATCTTTTTTTCTTTCCCATAGATTTATTTTACTTTACCGAATCGATCAGGAAAAATAAAAATAATAATCTTTATGCCAGTTATTTTAATCTAGTACACACAAAAATTTGGATTTTTTCCTATTTTTTTTATTTTATCCAAATCAAATTGAAAATTTGATTTGGATAGAAAAGAAAGAGAAAATACATTTCTACATTCATGGAAGAGAATGATTTCTTTGTACCTAAAAAGATTCTGCCGATTTCGTCCTAGATCCAATTGAGTTGATACGCCATTAGATCCGTGTCATGTACCAGAATGTAATACAGCGTATATGTATATCTTTCGGCTTTCATCTACCAGAATGTAATACAGCGTATATGTATATCTTTCGGCTTTAATCTACCGAAAAATATCACAGATATATAGGAAATATACTATTAACAAATTATGAATCGTGGATACATATATATCCTTGACATACTGAAACGATTGCCATTATTGGTATTAAACCAATAGCGATTCATACAAGCTAAATCTTCTAATCGGTAATTGGGCCAAAGAAACAATTTGCATTTAATGAATTTATTAGTATTAAAATGCTTGTCCTCATTCAAAAATTTTCCGGAGTTTCTTATGTTGTTTTCATTGCAAAATACTAGATTTCTATCCACAAAATTCCAATTACGAGAATTAAAACAAATTAGAATTCTAAATTCTCTACGACGTCTAGGAGATAGAATATTTTCAGGAACAAAGAAATCATAATTACTTTTGTCTCCATCCACAAGCATATTGCCGTGTCTTGCAACGGATTTATCAAAATTCTTCTTATCAATATATCTTTTTTTTATGCATTTTCTCTTAGTTTGGTGCTTAATTTTATCGATCAATGAAATACCTAGGGTTTGATATATAATAAATTTTCCATCCCTTTTTATAGATAAACGAATCGGTTCGATAATCAATACTCCCTTTTTTATCAATTCTGTAAGAGCTAGATCTTTCTGAATTAGCATTACATCCAGATGCATTTCTCCTCTTTGAATCGAGGATATAGCAATTTTCCTTGGATTTATCAGTCTAAGTAGGAGACAATATACCTTGATATTATTGATCATTCTTTGATTCAAGGAGTCATCCCATCTTAATTGAAAAAGGAAATATTTTTTCAGGAAGAAATCTAGTTCTGCTTCCTTCTTTTTCTTGGATTGTTTTTTCTTTTTACCTTTTTTAATGTCTGATCCCGCGTAATTGTCTTCAACATTTTTTTTTTTGTTTTTTTTTCGTAGATCTGATTCAAGATTTTCTTGTCCCTGTTGTTCGTTTTTTTCTTGGTTGGAATTCTCTAATTTAAGATATTCTTTTTGATTAGATGATATCTGAAGATTTTTTTTTTTATTTTGATTTATGTTGATGCTTTTTTTTTGACTAATATTTTCATAGAAAGAAAAATTAAAAAGAAGTAATTTGATTGGTATGATCCATGGTTTAATCTTATATGCATTAAAAAGTGGCACAAATTCTGGGAAGAACCGGGGTTCTAGATTTGATATGGTACGATAAACCTTTTCTTGATTCATTCCCATCCAATCAAAAAAGTGTTTTTTTTGATGGGATGGTTTAATTCCTTGATGAATTGTAAGAGAAAAAATATCTTTTTTTTTCAATTTTTTAATAATTTTGTTTTCAGTCTTAGTATTTTTCTCAATTTTGGTGCTGATATGCGTATTGGTCCAGGTCTCAATGTCGATATTTTTTCTAAGACAAATATGGAGAATTCTACAATCAAAATATTTTCTATCCAGATTTTTATGTGTAGCAATAATATATTCCTTTTCTAGATAATTACTAATAGCTATACTTACCAATACATAAAATGATTCGGGTTTCAGTGTATTGAAATTGTATGGAATTTCTTGGTCTCCTTTTGCTTGTAATGTTGATTCAAAAATATATGAGTATGAGTCCTTCCTATTCCGATAATTCATATATTTATGTGATAAAAGATAATATCTGTAGTGTTTTTTAAATTTTTCTTTTTGACTCGTCAATGAATCCACTGCCACCGCATAGTAATTTTGTTTCATGTAATGAATTAATTGGTCTTTTTCTTTTTTATGTGAATCAAATTTAATTGAGTTTTTATTTTGAATCGTAGAACGTTGGTTGATTCTATTTCGCCATTTTTGAGGTACTAATCGAGACCGTTTTGTCTGAGATAAATTGTATTGATAATGGCCCTTTAACCAGTTTTTCCATTCATTTTTTCCAGACTTATAAATTTTCTTTTGCTTTGATTTGGAATCAAATATTCCTCGTGTCATACAATAATCCTTGATTTTATCCTTAATAAAAGAATGGGTCCTGGGATATTGAAGTACAGATCTCAAGTGATACTTGTTAAGTAATTGGGTTTGTGATAGTTTGTAAAATACATATGCTTGGGACAAGGGGGATAAATCATAATTATAATAATAAATATTTGAATAATAATAAATATTTGAATTATTATTACTGATATTAGTATTATAAAACGATTTTTTTATAGTCGAAATAAAGTTCATTGTATTTTGATCTGTTTCATCAATTCCTTCTCGATTTGTTTCATCGTTGTAAATCGATTTTGCGATAATTTTTTTTGTTGATTCAAAGAAAAATTGTGCATTGATCCTAAAAATAGTAATCATACGTAGAAAGATATCTATGTATATTTTTTCAATGAATGATTTCATAAAAAAATTTAATTTACGTATAAATCGGATCTTTTTTCTTTTAAATATCTGCAAAATATGTTTCTTTGATTCCGATTTTTTATCATCACAAGTTAGAACTATTTTTTTCTTGTCTTTTGTGATTCGTTCTAATTCTATTTGATTCCTGATTATGACTGTCCTATGAGCAAGATCCTTTATTTTTTTTTCTATGAGTGAGTAATTTGCCCAATTCATGGATCGAATTCGAATGGTTGATTCGTGAATAATCTTATTATTTATTTGAGAATCTCTTACATTTTCATTCGGTTTATATATTTTTACCTTCCTCAATTCAAATAAGAAAATGGGGTTTATTTTTTCAAGTTCCTTCATTTTTTGTTTTATAACTAGAACTATTTTTATAACCCATCTTTTTTTTTCTTTAAAAACTTTTAGAACGAAAAAAAAATTATTTTTTACTTTTCTAATTATTTTTCTAATTATTTTTTGGAGTTCTTTATAAATGGGTTCAAAAAAAGAAGATCGTTTTCGGGGAGAACCAAAAGGAACTTCTGCTTCCATTCCCCAAATTGTTAAAAAACAAAAATTTGCTTTTTTTCCTTTTTTTTTCATTGGATCTCTATGATGAGATCGTATTTTAGATCTTCGCCAAGGTTTAAGAAAGAAAGGAAATAGAATCTTTATCTGAATACCGTCTGTTAACCAATCTTTTGGAAATTCTGTTTCCGATAATTGAACACCATTATAGGTGCATTTAACATGCATTTCTCTATTCCATTCCTTCAAATCCTCATACCACTCGGGGAATTGGAATAATAACATACGGCCAATATTTTTAGCTATTATCAATGAAGGCAATACAATGTATTTTCTAAGAAAGGATTGGGTTACTAACATCGAACCTCTTATTGCTTGAGCAAATATAATGTTATCCCAAGTTTCTGATATTGCTATACGTTCATTTTCCTCTTTTTTCTCCTCGTTTTTTTTTTTCTTTTCTTTTGTCTCTTCCTCCTCAAAATTGGAAATTTTCAATTCCGGTTCTCTCTCGACCGAATTCCTAAAAATGAGATTCATCATTTCAGAGATATCAAAAGAAGAAAAAAAAAATGTTTTGTCTATTCGATCCAAAAAAAGTGGGGAATGCACATTTGCTTGAAACATTTCCCAAGTAACTGTTTTACGTCTTTGAGTACGCATGGATCCTTTTATTATATCCCTACGAAAATCCGATTGTTGCGAGTAGCGTATCAAAGCCACCTCTTCTCCTTGATCACTATTACTAGTATTATTCGTATTAGTAATAGAATTGGTATTATTCTCATTATCAGTATAAATTACCACAC